TAAGATACTCGACTGTCTGTGTAATTTTTGTTCTGGTTCCGGGGTTTACATATACTCAAAATTGTTGTTATAATTGAAATTGAGAAAAAAAAAAAGAAATAACGATTTTTATCTTTTTTTATTGAAAAGTCGCAATACTGATTAGTTATCATTTGGATTTTCTTATGTCATTTGGTAAACATAGTTTGAAATCAAAATCTCAGAATCGTTCATGAAATCGGAGTCAAGTCAATAGTTAATGGTTCCAATTTATCATGTTTATCCTATCCAAACAAAAAGGTAATATTTTCGTCTATTTTGTATCGTTTTGGCGGCATGGCCGAGTGGTAAGGCGGAGGACTGCAAATCCTTATTCCCCAGTTCAAATCCGGGTGTCGCCTGATTCTAATTAACAAAAGACTCGAAATCTCTTATCAACTGCTCTAACCTAGAACTCGCCAGATTCTTCTACAGCCGAAGGGAAGGAGAAGAAAGGTCTCTTAATACGTACTTGATTTTAAGTATCTGCGGGTTCTCAAAAGCGAAATTCTTGTGTCTAGGATTCAGATTCAAGGAAAGATTTTAAGTAGTGGAAGGGCTATTGAGATTTCTCCATTCCTATTGGAGTGGTTACTGACTGGTCCTTGAATTCTGCGGAAGGTACTAATTAAGTAATTAGTAATTGTGGAAAAGAAAAGCGGAATAGAGTTTGTATACAAACTCAAAAGAGTTTCTGAGTACTCAGGTATTGGATTTATTGGATTGGTTCATTAAATTAATAGTCCGAAAATTTTTTGACTCTGTACTATGGATTTCACTATATATTAGTAAACAATAATGGAAAAATTCCTTCATATTCATAGAAATAGGGGACATAATTCACATGGATATTGTAAGTCTCGCTTGGGCTGCTTTAATGGTAGTCTTTACATTTTCTCTTTCACTTGTAGTATGGGGAAGAAGTGGACTCTAGAAATACTACTTAAATAAACTAATTGAGTTTTTAGTTGAAGAAAAAAACTGTATCATTTTTATTTCAAAATTCGAAGAAGTTTCCATACCATAGAACTCTTTCGAGCATCTATCTACCAGTCAATCAATTCAATTATTTTACTTCTTGAGTTGGCAATGATAAAAAAAATTAATAAGTTGGTTGTTTTATTAATATATACCATACTTTTATTTGTTTCTTTGATTCTTTCGGCAGATACTGGGATTTAATTTCTATTTGAAAGAATCCGAAATCGAATAATTCGAGCTGTAAAATAAACGTAAGAATTGCCTTTTCATTATTTTCTTTCGGATTGATCAGAATCAATCCAAATCGATCAAATAGATGTAGCAAAAAAATCGAATTGAGGTCGCTATGTACATAACATATATGAAGATATATATTCTGGATTGATCGATATGAAATTAAGTCTGTATCTTTATTAGAGTTATAGTCCAATTTCCTACACGAAAAAAACACTAATCTAATCAATAGTATGGTAGAAAGAAACATATGAATCTTTCTACCATACTATCAAATCTCATCGAATGTTGCTGATTCGGGCCTGCTCATTTCAGTTAAGAAACGAAATGGGAATCCCTTTTTCTTTCCATTTTTCAATCTTTTGAAAAAGAACTAAGAAGTCAAGTTTCATTCAAATTAATCATTTTTATTTTGACTGATCGTTTTTACATAGATAATAAGTAAAAAAGCAGTAGGAACTAGAATGAATAGTGCAGTAGCAATAAATGCGAGAATATTTACTTCCATAATCTCATCCTTTTTTTACTTCGCATTAACTCGGGATTTAATCCCATAGAGATGATAAAAATTTTACCTGTAAATTTAAACTCAATAGGATGCATTACATCTTGATGATATTGAATCAGATTAATATCATGAATAACAATATTTGAGTTATCATATCAATTCGCCGTCGCAAATTCAATAGTATAACATAAGAAGATCTTTTATCCATACTGAACTCAATCCAAAAAAAGAAAAATCGAATTTGTCATCTAATCAACAAGCCCGTGTTTTATCATTCTTTTTTATTTTTTCCCTAACCTGCGGTATTCCTTGTACAATCAATCATCTAATGAAGTTTCACTTTTCCACTTCCCCTGGTTACAAAACCCCAAAAACAAGAAATTAAATAAAAAATAGAAGTAAAATAGAAAAAGGAGTAAGGAGTTAAGTTCAAAAATCCCCTTTTGGTTTTCATTTTTTTTTTTAATGATTTACTTTTTTATTACAAGAAAAGTGTGAAAAAGACGAGTCCTGATACAAAAAATAGAATATTCTATCAAATTCATTATTTTTTTTTATTATTTTATTTATCTTTATTATTTTAGGGTATTTGTTCTTTTTTTGATAGACCTTTTTACAAAAAAAAATACTTTAAGAAAATTACAAACAAAATTCTTAATTTATTATTTTAATAGTAATAAATAAAATTAATAAATTAAGTAAGATGGAAAGAAAAAAGAACTACGAATCATCCGAAGAATTCCTATTAAAATTGAAATTTTATTGTTGTTCTTTTCCCAAAAAGTGGAAAGATGAATTGATATATTTATTGATTATTGGATCCATCGGGACTGACGGGGCTCGAACCCGCAGCTTCCGCCTTGACAGGGCGGTGCTCTAACCAATTGAACTACAATCCCAAGAAACTCAAGTATACAGTATCCATTTTTTTTTTTAATTTGACTCAAATCATTTTTAGTTAGAATTTTTTTGTTGTAACAGAGACGCGAGTGATATATTGATCTCCACATGAATATGCACTTTAGTAAGAATGACGCAAATTACTAGTCTGCTTTATTGAAAAATGATTGAGAATCGATCTTTCAATAAAGAAAAAGAGTTTTCTTTTTTTCTTTCGACTTTTCTATATTAAAATTAATAATCATAATATGAATCGAGATCATTATTATGATGACAATTTCTTTCCATTTCCCGGACTAAATAGAGGAAACAAATAAAAAAATAGAGTATATAGCAGAAAATTGGACTTTTTTATTGCGTGTATCAGCCGTTTCGGGAGGACAAATATCTTCATCTCATAATGGATGAGCGAATTTTTGGGCCGAGCTGGATTTGAACCAGCGTAGACATATTGCCAACGAATTTACAGTCCGTCCCCATTAACCGCTCGGGCATCGACCCAGGAAGAATCAATTCAATTTTAGGCTTATTGATAATCTATGATCAACTTCCTTTTGTAGTACCCTACCCCCAGGGGAAGTCGAATCCCCGTTGTCTCCTTGAAAGAGAGATGTCCTGAACCGCTAGACGATGGGGGCATACGTGCCCAACTGCCATCATACTATGAACATAGTATGAACAGTTTTTTGAAATTGTCAATATAATCAAAAAATTAGGTTCAAAAGATCTTTTCGTCTTACATAACTCTATAGAATTGTTTTGTCATTTCAATTTAATTTATGAATCATTCATTCTAACCATTCGCTATAAAATTGAAAATTATTTAATATATATTAAATAGAATAATTCATTAAAAATGAATATAATATTTAATATTAATTCGAATATTAAATATTAATATAGAACTCGAGATAATATGAAATTAAAGAATCCTTTCAATTCAGCTGTCTACTAAAAAGAAAAAAAAAAGAGTTCTAAGTTAACTAAACCCCATTACCGCATTTCGAAAAAGTTTCTAGCTGTTATCTGTCTACTTATGTATTATATAGTATATAATAACTTAGTATATGGAATATATGTACATAGATATATTTTCTATGTATGTACATAGTGACTCAGCCAAGAATTAGCTAAAAAGGCCCTTTTAACTCAGTGGTAGAGTAACGCCATGGTAAGGCGTAAGTCATCGGTTCAAATCCGATAAAGGGCTTTTGAGTTTTTTCATAAAACTTCATTCTATTTGATTTGAACGGAGAATAGAGATATTGTTTGTTGATATTTTTAAAGTACAAAGTAAGCAACTTTCCAAGTATACTAAGTTATACTATAGTAGTTATAAAGTTGAACTAATATTCATTCTATTATAATGATAAGATAAGTCGTTTCCCGAATCAGCAACTATATCCGAATTTCTATGATTTTAATCAAATTCATTGGAATGGAAAGATTCCAAATCAACAAATGAAAAAGTAAGTGGACCTGACCTATTGAATCATGACTATACCCGCTATTCTGATATTCAAATTTGATAAAAATTAAATTGGAACAGTTGACCCTTTTTTTCTTTAAACTCTGCAGGAATTTGTCGATATTTCCGATTAAATCTTTGTGTTACTAGCTATTCCATAGGAATAAATTGGCTAGTCTCTTCTTCCTATAGAGCTAGAGAGGAGAAAACTTTTTTTTTTCAAATCACAACATAAAAAATCCATTTTCCATATCATCCTTCTTTGATTCCAAAACGGAAACAGAATGAATTTCGATCTTATCTATCGAATAAGATTTCCATAGAGTGTGTCTTCATGTACCAATTATTTCTTTAATCTGTGCATCCCATATTTTTTTTCCGACAATGGAATGGAGAATGCATACGTGAAAGAAACTTTCATTTCAAGTTTCCTAATTATTTTATTGTTTATTGAATATCGTATGAAATTAAAATTAAGTAAAAAATAGGAAATTCTCTTTTTTCTGATAGAGAAAAAAGAAATAGAAAAATAAAATATTCGAAGTATTTTTCTTTCTTTGACCGTGAAAATGAAAAGATCTATTTCGGCATTTTCGATTGATCTGAAAGAAAAAGAAAAGAACTAACTATAAACAGAAAACAGACAAAAAATAAAGCTAGAAATATTAAATATAAAGAAGAATTTCTATTTATTTCTTTTGCTCCATTTTAGAAACAAGATGCAACAATAAACTTAATTGAATTCGTTAATAGAAAGAAAAGGTCGGTTTGAAGATCAATCGGTAGCGAGAGAGGAGATCGGTTGTTTCTTGAAGAGCTTTTTCAAAAAATTCATAGTTGAGTCTAATAAGTTAAAATTAAGGAATAATTGAATTTAAGAATTTACTTTAA